TTTGACTTTTATTTCTTAGAATATTAAATTGCAAATTTAAAGGCTATAAAGTCTATAATCTTCAACTTTGAAGGATGAAAGTTTAGTTAACCTAAGACTTTAAATTCTATGTATTATTGCAAATGGCGCAGCTAACAAATTTGATGAAAGAATTATTATTATTTTTTTATTTATGTTTATTTTCAATATTCTTTTTTCTATAGATTTTAAGATTGCTTTAGACATAATTCGTGTGTAGACATAAATATTTAAGCAAGCTATTAAAGTTAAAATAATGCAGGATAGTTTTATAAAATTATCTTCTATAACTATAGAGATGGTTATCCATTTTGGGAAAAACCCTGTTATTGGCGGGACCCCCCCTAAGGAAAGAAGTAAAATAATGAAAGTTGTGTTTATGTTTATAGAGGTTATAAATGTTATTTTTGATTTTTCTATCATAGACATAATTTGTAAAGAAATTATGGTATATACTAATATATACAAAATATAAACTTCTATTTTARCTATTCTCCCTAGCAGTATTCATCCGGAATGGGATACAGAGGAATAGGTTAATAATAATTTAAAGTTAAGGGTTGCTATTTGTCTTAATGTTCCGATGATTGAGCATAATAAAATTATGATTATTATTTGATTTATTTTCAAAAGATTTACTAGAAGTGTTATTGGAGCTACCCTTTGGATTGTTAAAAATGCTTTCATTCTTAGTCATCTTAAGCCTTTTCTTACTCTTGGTATTCAGAAGTGTAGGGGAGCTAGTCCTCTTTTTACAGCTAGAGATGTAACTAGTAATCTTCTTGATAGTATAAAGGTGAAGGAGCTTAGATATGAAGTAGCTATTATTTTTAATGAAATGGAAGCTAAGATTAAAATTGATCTAATGGTTTGAATTAAGAAATATTTTATAATACTTTCTCTTGAACTTTTCTTTTTAGAAATGATGATAAATCTAAAAGATCTTATTTCTAGTAGGATCCAAATTATAATTCAATTATTTCTTGAGAGAATCCCTACAGGGGATACAATTAAAATTATTCATTTAGTTATTTATAAGAAGGTTAACTTTCGACGAGGTATGAGCCCGTTAGCTTGAATAGCTTATCTTATATTTATTTACTTTTTCCTTTTTTTTTTTAGGAAAAAGTAAAAAACATAAGGGTATTTGCCTTTTATATCGTATCAAGATATAGTGTATATTATGTTTTGTTCTTGGTGTATTTGTCATGCCATATTTTGATTTTGGAGGTTTTAATTGAACAATTCTTTTTTTTTAATTTATTTTTTTTTGTTATTTATTAGTTGGTTATTTGTTTAATAATTTCCTTTTGTATTAGGATTTAAAGATTGTATTATATTTTTATCTTCCCGAATTTGATTTGAACTATCTTGTGAATTTTTTTATGTTGAATTAATAAATGTTTGATTGATGTTATATGCTTCCGTTTTCTTTGATATCTGGTTTCTTATTATTTTAAGGGTAAAGCTTTAATTTTTGTTTATTGTGTGGTTTTTTTAAAAAAATTGTTAATATTTCTTTTTATATGTTTTAATTAAATTAAGGTTGTTTGTTTTATTTGATTTTTTAGAATTTTCTTTTATAGTTTTCTTTTATAATTTTAAAATTAGTAGATTTATATTATTTGTATTTTTTTGTTTGTTTTTTTAAAAGTTTTTTTTTATAATTGGTAATTTGAAAATATAAATGTTTATCAAAATCAATTCTAATTTATTTTTTAGTATTCCCTGCTCGGTGATATTTAACAGCCATGGTATTTTGACTATGCTAAGGTAGCGTAATCATTTGTTTTTTTATTGGAAACCTGTATGAATGGGATTTTATGTTTTCTTTTTTATATTATTATATTTGAATTTGTTTTATTTGTAAAAAATTTAAGTAGATTTTTAAAAGACTAAAAGACCCTTAAATTTTTATTTATTTTTAAATTTCTAAAAAGTTTTTATTTATTTTTAAATTTGAAGTTTTTTTGGTTGGGGTAATTTTTTATTTTAATTTATTTTATTTTGTTTTTTGATCTTTTTTTTAACTATTTGTTTAAATACTTAAGGGATAACAGCGTAATTATTTTGGTTAGTTCTTATTAATAATTTTTTTTGCGACCTCGATGTTGGTTTGTTTTTCCTGTTTGAGGTAGAATGTAAATTAGGAAGTCTGTTCGACTTTTAAAAAAGCACATGAACTGAGTTCAAGTCGGCGTGAGCCAGACTGGATTTTATCTTTAAATTTTGTTTGTTCTTTTAGTACGAGAGGACCATTGAGTTTTTTTTATTGATGTGGCAGATTATGTGAAGAGTTTAAGACTCTTTAAAGTTTATACCTTCAGTATTGGTTTTGATCTTTTTTTTAACTATAATTTTAATACTTCTTTCTGTAGCCTTTTTTACTTTATTTGAAGTTAAGTCTTTGGGGTTGATACATCTTCGTCCTGGTCCAAATAAAGTTTCTCTTTTGGGCATTCTTCAGCCTATTGGTGATTTTGTTAAGCTTTTCACGAAAGGGTCCTTTTATGTTAGCTTAAGTTTCTTTGTATATTATTTTTTTTCTCCTTTTTTGGGTGTTTTTTTGAGTTTTGTTCTTTGGTCAATGTATTTTTCATATTTTTCTTTTTTTTCTTTTTTTTGGGGGGTATTGTTATTTTTTTGTTTGTCTAGATTTTCTGTTTATTTTTTATTATTTAGTGGTTGAAGATCTGGTTCTTTTTATTCTTTATTGGGTTCTTTTCGTTCTTCAGCGCAAGCTGTTTCTTATGAGGTTAGAATGATTTTTATTTTTTTATCTTATATTTTTATTTTTTATACTTTTAGATTTTTTGATCTTTTTAATAAAATAGGAGGGGTTTATTTTTCTTTAATTAGATTTCCTTTGTTTTTTTGTTGGTTTCTCTCTTGTTTGGCTGAGTCAGGTCGATCTCCTTTTGATTTTTCTGAGGGGGAATCTGAGTTAGTTTCTGGTTTTAATACTGAATATTTTGGGGGCATATTTGCTTTGATTTTTGTTTGTGAATATTCTTTTATTGTTTTTCTTTGTTTATTAACTTCTTTCATTTTTGGTTTTTATTTTTACTTTGTGAGGGTCTTTTTATTTTGTTTTTTATTTGTTTTGGTTCGGGCTTGTTACCCTCGTTTACGTTTTGATTTATTAATGCTTTTTTGTTGAAAAATTATATTGCCTTTGGTTATCGGAATTTTTTTCTTCTTTATCTCTTTTTCTATTTTTTAGCAAAAGTTAGTTTATTTAGAATAATTGCTTTGGGTGCTTTAGGATTTATCTTTTGATTTTATTATTTTTAGAAATAAATTTATTTTAATGGATTACTTATGTGTATTTTTATTTTATCGCAGGGTTTGGTTTTATTTAATTTTTGTTTTAGTTTTTAGATATCAGATGGCGTGCCAGCAGTTGCGGTTATACGATTTTCTTTCTAAATTTTTTATTGAGAAAAGTTTCTTTTTAATTAACTGTAAAATTTGAGGTGAAATTCTTTTTTTATTTTTATGTTTTGTTTTTCTTTTGAATTTTTTTTTAAACAAGGATTAGATACCCTTTTATTATATTTATGAGTATTAAAAGTTTTTCTTTAAACTCAATATTTTTGGCGGTTCAATTTCTTTTTGGAGGGGCTTGTTTTTTAATCGATAATCCACGTTTAATTTTTCTTTTATTTTTAATTTGTATACCTCTGTTTGGGTGATTTTTTGTTTTTTTATCTTTTAAATTTGTATTTTTAATTCAAGTCAAGGTGCAGTTTATATTTTAGCATTAATTAGCCACTTTAAGATTTAATTTTTTAAGTTTATTTTATCTTTGGATTCATTAGTAATCTTTAAATATAATTTTATTTTGAATTAGTTAATTTGAATGTACATATCGCCCGTCACTCTTTTTATAGATAAGTCGTAACAAAGTAGTAGTATTGGAAAATGCTTCTTGTTTGCTTTAACTTTCTAGAGTTATCTAAAACTTATTTTCAAGATAAGTATTTGAGAAAGTATTATATTAATAATATGGTCGAAAAGTAGATAATTCTAATGATTTTTCTGATTTCTTCAAATGGTGTTTCAATTTGTTTTGCTCCGCCTCAAGTTAAAATTATAAAAGATGAAGCTGCTGCTCAGAATGTCATTTTTTTTAATGGATTAAATTTTGATGAGATTTTTTTTGCTTTTGTTGTTGTATTTACTAAAAGAATTAAAATTCTTATAACTAAGGCGATAACTCCTCCTAGCTTGTTAGGAATGGATCGTAAGATTGCATAAGCGAATAAAAAATATCATTCTGGCTGAATGTGGATTGGCGTAAGTATTGGATTGGCTGGATTATAATTTTCTGGGTCTCCTAATAAATTGGGGTTTAATATAATTATGATTATTAATATATACAAGACAATGATTGGAGCGGTTATGTCTTTTCATGAAAAAAATGGGTGGAATGTTAGTTTATCTAAGTCTCTTTTTATCCCAGTTGGATTAGTTGACCCTCTTTCATGAAGAGTTATAATATGAATAATGATTATGGCTCTTAAAATGAATGGAAGTAGAAAGTGAATTGAGTAAAATCGATTCAAAGTAGCATTTCTAACTGAAAATCCTCCTCAAATTCATTCTACGATTTGAATTCCAAAGAATGGAATTGCTGATAGTAAATTAGTGATAACTGTTGCTCCTCAAAAAGATATTTGCCCTCAGGGCAATACATACCCTATAAATGCTGTTCCTATTAAAATTAAGATAATAAAAACTCCTGAAATTCATGTTTCTTTTTTTTTGAAGGATGAAAATATTAGCCCTCGTCTAATGTGTGAGTAAATTAAAATAAAAAATAATGAAGCCCCGTTTATATGAACTATTCGTATTATTCATCCTGAATTAACATCTCGTGTAATATGAATTGTTGATTCAAATGCTATTGAGGTCTCTGGGGCATAATGTATTGATAGAAGAATTCCTCTAATAATTTGAATTATTAAGTTGATCCCTAAAAGGGAACCGAAGTTTCATATATAGCTGATGTTTGAGGGTGTTGGAAGTATTAAAATTGAGTTTTTTATAACTTTAGTAATTGGGGAGAGTGAGGATGATTTTTTTTTCATTATTTTATTCTTTTAGAGGGTCTCGCTGGGTTGAAGATTATTTTAGATATGAATATCATTGAAATAATAATTGAAATAATAATTATTAATAGTATATCTCAATTATTTGAAAAGAAAAATGATCCTRTGTGTCTTTTTCTTTCTTTTTGGTTTATTAGTCTTATGAGTGAAGATATAATAATTAATAAAGTAAATGGCATATACATTTTTTCTTTTGGTATTTTATTTGAATTTATTGATAAAATAAAAATGTAAATAATTATTAATCCTCCTACGAATAATATAATTACTAGTATTGATATTCATCTTATATTATTATTTATTATTATTTCTGTTCTGCTGATAATTGTTGTTAAAATAATTGTAATGATAATTGATATTGGGTAATTAGATGTAATTAAAAACGATATTGCGGTGATCATTGAAATTGTTATAATAATTATGTTAACAATGCTCTTGCTTTATTTAATTGTAAGTTAAATTCTAATTGTTATAAATTAACTAAAATTTTGAAATTTCGAATTTCATTTAGTTTCTTACTTTAGTTGTATGGGGTTTATTTTTATCCTTCCTTTTTTCTTTTTTTTATTAATTAACAAAATAGTTTTAGAACTTTTTTTTGTCTTGTCTTTTATTTTTGTTTATTATATTTTATCTTCTTATTTATTTGATTATTATCTTTTTTATTTTGATATTTTAAATTGGTCTCTTCTTATTCTTTCTGTGTTAATCATTTCTTTTATACTTATTAGTAATTTAAGCTTTTCTTTGGATTTTAATTTTGGTTCTATTTTTAATTTTAATTTATTTTTGATATTTTTATCTTTATTATTGGTTTTTGTTTCTTCTAGAGTTATTATATTTTATGTCTTCTTTGAATTTTCTGTTATTCCAATTTTTTTTATACTTTGCGGGTGGGGTTTTAACTTTGAGCGCCTGCAAGCTGGCTTCTATATATTAATATATACTTTATTTTTCTCTCTTCCTTTTTTAATTTTTATTTGTTTGATTAATTTTAACATTAAAACTATTTTTATTCTTTCTTCTTATTATTTATACGAGTCCGATTTTGATTTTTTTTTTGTTTTTATTTCTATTTTTATATTTTTGGTTAAGTTGCCTTCTTATTTTTTTCACCTTTGGCTTCCTAAGGCCCATGTCGAAGCTCCTGTTTCTGGGTCTATAATTTTAGCTGGGGTTCTCCTTAAGTTGGGGGCTTATGGGATGCTAATTTATGTGCCCTTTGTTTTTTATAATTTAATTACTTTTTCTTATTATTTTTATTTTTTAGGTCTTTGGGGGGGTTTAATAGCCTGCTTTGTTTGTTTTCGTCAGGTTGATTTAAAAAAATTAGTAGCTTTTATATCTATTTCTCATATGGGAATAGTTTTATCAGGGGTTTTTTCTTTTTCTTTTATCTCTTTAGTTGGATTAGTTTTTATATTATTAGCCCATGGGTTAAGCTCTTCTGGATTATTTTTTTCTTTAAATTGCTTTTATGAGCGTTTTCATTCCCGTAGTCTAGTTCTTATTAAAGGTAGAAGTATTTTGTTAATTGGTTTGTCTTTTTGATTTTTTATTTTAATTTCTTCTAATATTTCTGCTCCTCCTTCCTTTAGTTTCTTTTCTGAGTTGAGTCTGTTAATTGGAATTTCCTTTTTTGATTTAAATTCTCTCTTTGTTTTTTTAACTATTATATTTATTGGTACTGTTTGTTCTTTTCACCTGTATATGTCTGTTTTCCACGGATTTTCTCACATCTTTTATTCATTTGAGCCTTTGAATTTAAAGGAGCATTTCATTCTTTTTATTCATTGTGTTCCTATTTTTGTTTTATTTGTTTTTATTTAAATTTAGTTTATATTTATATAAATTTATCATTTCATATTAATGTTTTATTTATCTAATTAGTTTAATGAATATCAAATTGTGATTTTGAAGGTTTATATTAGGTAAAAATAATAATTTAAATTACGTTTAATTTGTTGGGTATTTTAGTTTTTAAAAGAATGTAGTCAAACTATTAGAAAGTTAGCAGCTTTCTCGTCATTCTTATTATATGAAATACAAAATATCACTATARATGTTTATTTCTTATATTTATTATTTACATAAAACTAATATTATTATATAATCAGCATTTTATGAAATACAAAATATCACTATAGATGTTTATTTCTTATATTTATTATTTACATAAAACTAATATTATTATATAATCAGCATTTTATGAAATACAAAATATCACTATAGATGTTTATTTCTTATATTTATTATTTACATAAAACTAATATTATTATATAATCAGCATTTTATGAAATACAAAATATCACTATAGATGTTTATTTCTTATATTTATTATTTACATAAAACTAATATTATTATATAATCAGCATTTTATGAAATACAAAATATCACTATAGATGTTTATTTCTTATATTTATTATTTACATAAAACTAATATTATTATATAATCAGCATTTTATTTTATATTATTAATTTACTCATTTCTTGTGATTAATATAAGTATTAAATTTAACTAATGGCCTTTGAAGGCCTTAAATATTTAATATTTTAATTTTAATATTTTAATACAATAATATTACTTAAATTAAATAAAATGCTGATTACATAAATAAATATGAAATCAATATTATTTTAATTACTTCCCCCTTTTAAACTCAAAAAAAAAGGGGAAAATAAGATATTAATTACTTCTTTTGCATGTTTTCTCTCCCCCGAAATCCCCTCTCTTTTAAGAAGAAATTCTCCCCGAAAAGGGGGAAAATGGAGGGTACGTCAAAATTATGCTGATAAAATGAAAAGTGTAAAAGTAATTAAATGCATTTTATTATTTTTTATCAATTTTAAGTATTTTATACATTAAATTTAGAATTTAAAGAGGCTTATGCAGAATTGATAGGATTATTTATCTTCTTTTTATTAACAGTAAAATGCTTTCAGCTTCTACCAATTGTTTGAAGAGTTTTACTGAATGAAGAATTGTAAATTCTTAGGTTTATTTCATTCAGACTTATTTTTCTATGAATTACAAAATCATTATTTTTTATAAACTATTAAGTCTACCTAGCATTTAGAGCTTGTTTAAAAGTGTAATTTTGAAGAAATTAAGTATGAGAATGCATTTATTTTGTTCATTCAATTATACCTATTTTTCATTCGGCTAAAGTTCCTGTTAATAGAATGATTAAGATAATTAGGATGTTTCAATTATTCAAATTAAATATTGTTTCTGAAAGGGGGATTGGTAAAATAAATGCGATTTCTACGTCGAAGATTAGAAATAAAATGGCGATTATAAAAAATTGTCTAGACATTTGATTATTCTTTTCTGTTTGAGACTGGAAACCACATTCAAAGTTTGATCTTTCTTCTTTTAGAAGATTTTTTTCTTTTCTTAAAGTTGTTAGTATTGAATATAAAATCGATGATATTATGACTGATAGCAGTGTTATTATTATGATTATAATTAGATAAAGCTGTGAGCTTTTATTGAATGCAAGTCAATTATTTTTATCTTAAGTGGGTTATTGAGGTGGTTCTTTTTTTTCTTTTATATTTATAATTGGAATGTTTTCTTTTCTGTTTTTTCGTTTTCACTATATTATGCTTCTTCTTAGAATTGAGATTATAATGTTATCTATTTATTTTTATTTTTCTTATATAACTTATTTTGGCTTAGGCTCTTTGGGTGTTTTAATATTTTTTTTAATTATAATAGTTTGTGGAGCAGGCTTTGGTATTTGTTTATTAGTTTTTTACGTTCGAAAGGGTGGAGTGGAGAATTTTTCTTCTATTTTTTAATTATTGGTTTTTTAATCTTTGTTGAATTTTTATATTTCTTTTTTTCTTTTCAGTTTTCATTTGATTTTATTTATTATATTTATATATTTTATATCTGGTGGTTTTATTTTAAGAATAAGTTTTATTTTTTTTCCTTCTTATTCTTTTGATTTTATATTTATCTTTGATTGAATTTCTTGTGGATTTTCTTCTTTTGTTATGTTGATTTCTAGTGTAGTTTTTATTTATAGAGGATTTTATATAGAGGGAGATCTTTCTATTCGTCGTTATTTGTGGGTTCTTTTTTTGTTTGTTTGTTCAATGCTTCTTCTGGTTTTTAGACCAAATATATTTAGACTGATGGTTGGTTGGGATGGCTTGGGCCTTGTTTCTTTCTTATTAGTTGTTTACTATAATAATTTTTCTTCGTTGCGTTCTGGTCTTTTAACTGTATTGACTAACCGCATTGGTGATTTATCTATAATAGTTTCTTTTTTCTTTTTTTATGCTTATGGCTCTTGAGGTTTACTTTCATTTTATAATGATTCTATTATTTTTTTGGGGGCTTTTGTTATATTGGCTGCTTCTACTAAGAGAGCGCAGCTACCTTTTTCTTCTTGATTACCTGCAGCTATAGCTGCTCCCACTCCTGTTTCTTCTTTGGTTCATTCTTCTACTTTGGTCACTGCAGGGGTTTATCTTTTGATCCGTTTTTATTATTCTTTATCTTTTATGTTAAATAGATTGATTTTTTGTTTTATTTCTCTTATAACTATGTTTTTTAGAGGGTTTTTGGCTTTTTTTGAAATGGATATAAGGAAGGTGGTTGCTATATCTACTCTTAGTCAGCTTGGTATAATAATGTTTGTTATTTCTTTAGGTGAATGATCTTTTGGGTTTTTTCATATAATTTGTCATGCTCTTTTTAAGGCGTTGTTGTTTTTAAGTTGTGGGGGTTTTATTTTTTATTCTTCGGGGGGTCAAGATATTCGCCAAAGGGGAGGTTTTGTTAGTATTTCTCCTTTTTTTTGTATTATTTTTATTTTTTCTTCTATGAGTCTTTGTGGTTTTCCTTTTTTATCCGGTTTTTTTTCTAAGGATTTAATTTTAGAGAGATCTTTTGGTTTAGGTTGAGGTTTATTTTGTATTATAATTTTTTTTCTTTCTTGTATTTTCTCTTTGGTTTATAGTCTTCGTTTATTTTATTTTGGTCTTTTGTATTATAATTTTTTAGGTTGTTCTTTGTTAATTTACTCTGAAATAAGTTCAATTTATATGATATACATTATAGGTTCTTGGTCAATGATTTCTGGGTATTTTCTTAGTTCAATGCTTTTTTTGGATTCATTTTTTTTGGTTAGATTAAATTTAAAAAGTATTGGCCTTGTTATTTTAATTTTTGGGATTGTTTTTTATTTTTTAGGAATTAATTTAAATTTTTTTATTTCTTTTAAAAGTTTTTTCTCTGATATATTTTATATTTCTTGATTTTCTGGGTGGCCTATATCTAAATTTGGTTCATTTTTTGGTTTTATTAATTCCTCTGAGCTTCTTTGAATTGAAATTTTAGGGCCAAAAAGTTTTGTAAGTTTCTCTTCTTTTTCTAGATTGTTTTTTAATAATGTTGATTATTTTCTATATAAAATAATTTATGTATTTATTGGGATATTTTTTGTTGTTTTTTTCTTTATATTATATATTTGTAATTTAAACAGAGCTTTGGGCTTGTTATTAATTGGAAATTAATTAAATCTGTTTATCTTCTTTTTTCTTTTTACATGAAAAGTAAATGTACTTTATTATACTAAAGAAGAAATTTCCTCATCAGTAAATTGATAGGTATAAAAATATTCAAACCACATCTACGAAATGTCAGTATCATGCTGCTGCCTCAAATCTTACTATATGTGTATCTGTTAATTTGTATGTTGATAATTGAGATGCTCTAACAAGTAAAAAAATTGACCCGATAATTACGTGGATTCCGTGGAATCCAGTAGCTATGAAGAATGTTGATCCGCATACTGAGTCTCATATAGAAAATGGGGCCTGCCAGTATTCTATTCCTTGTAGGGTCGTGAAGTATACCCCTAGAGTAATTGTTAAATATAATCCTGTTGATCTTTTTTTGAAGTTTCTTATTATTAAATTATGGTGTGCTCAGGTTACTGAAATTCCTGATGATAAAAGAATTACTGTATTTAATAAAGGGATGTTTATAGGATCGAATAGTTGAATTCCTACCGGAGGTCATATTATACCTAATTCTGAAGTCGGGGCGATTCTTCTTTGGAAGAATGCTCAAAAGAATGAAAAAAAGAATAGGATTTCAGATACAATAAATAAAATAACCCCTGTTTTTAATCCTGTTATAGCCCGGTTTCTATGTCTTCCTTCTATGGTTGATTCTCGGAATACGTCTCGTCATCATTGAACGGACGATAACACAGTGGTTGTTAAGCATATTATTAATGGAGTATATGTTTTAAATTGACTGAAAATTACCGTTGAGTGTATTATTCCTATAGCGGATATGGAAGCTGTAAATGGTCATGGTCTTTCTGTTACTAAATGAAATGGGTGTGCTTTTTTCATTAATTAATTTCTGTTGAGTATAGTGTGATTAATGTTATAAATACAAAGGCTTGGATTGCGGATACACATATCTCTAAAAAAGTTAGTGCTATAATTAGAGGGGAGCACATTAGGGATATTGTAGTTGATGATAGTCTGAATGACCCAAGTAATCTTATTAATAGGTGCCCTGCTACTATATTAGCTGTTAATCGAACGGATAGTGTAATAGGTCGAATAATCTGTCTAATTAACTCAATTATTACTATAATTGGTATCAAAATTACTGGTGTCCCTATGGGAAGTAAATGTGCTATTATAGATTTGGTATTTTTTATTCACCCTAAAATTATGAAGGATAATCATATGAGTATAGCTGATGGAAATGTTAATGAGATTTGAGAGGCAATTGTAAAGTTATATGGAAATAAAGATATAATATTGATAATAAAAATTATTATAAACATAATAATGAGTATAGAAATTGATCTATTTTTTTTTGAAGTTTCTAATATTGAAGATACTTCTTTTTTTATGTAGTTTTTAATTAAAATAATTGATAAATTTGTTTTTCTATTTTTAATTGTTATTGGAATTAATATAATTGGGGCCAATATCATAGTTCAGTTTAAGTTTATAATTGAAGCTGAAGGGTCAAACATTGAGAATAAATTAGTTATCATTTTCATATAATATTTTTTATTTTAACTGAGTTGAGGGTCTGAATATTACTTTTGAAGTATGTTTTTGATTTTGAAATAATAATATTTATAGTGATAAAAAATATTATTGTAATAATTATTCAATTTATAGGAGAGGTTTGTGGGATTAAAGTGTACATTTGTAATTATTCACTGACAGTGAATTGTAATCTTTTTACTAACACTTTCTTTTAGGAAGTTATCATTTTTTGGCTTAAGAGGCCAATGCTTTTATCAGCCACTAAAAGATAATCTTTTAACTCTTGTGATAAATTCTTCTGTTGGCAAACTTGAAATGGTAATAGGTATAAATCTGTGATTTGCTCCGCAAATCTCTCTACATTGTCCTCTTAAAATTCCTACTCGGTTTATTAAAATGAAGATTTGATTTAATCGTCCTGGTATAGCGTCTGCTTTAACCCCTAACGATGGGATGGTTCAAGAGTGGATAACGTCTGTAGATGAAATAATTATTCGGATTGGGGTTTTTCTTGGTAAAATGATGTGATTATTTGTTTGAATTAAGCGGGGAGTTTCTCTGGGTTCTATATATGAGTCAAAGTTAATTTCTTTAAATTCTGAGTATTCGTAGGATCAGAACCATTGATGTCCTATTGTCTTTACAGTCAAGGATGGGTTTATAAGTTCATCTGCTATGTATAAAATTTTTAGAGAAGGCATTGCAATAAAAATTAGTATTCCAACTGGTAGAGATGTTCAAAATAACTCTATTTCAGGTCTTTCTGAGTCTATTCGTCTAAATGATTTTCTTATAAGAGATGATATTAAAAGATAAGCGATTATTAGTGTTATTGAGATAACAATAATCATAGTATGATCATGAAAGAAGTATAAATGCTCTATTAATGGTGAGTTTCTATCTTGAAAAGAAATTGCTATTCATGTTGGCATTATTTATTTTCTGTAATAATAATTGTTTGAAAGAATGTATGGATTTCTGTTGGGGTCTGGTTTATTAATTCTATTGACGAATTGACGTTTTGAAAGTTAAAAATTTGTCGGTTAGATCTTATCCCTTCTCATAGAATAAAAATAAAAAAGATAGTTGAGGTTGTGGATATTATTCTTCCTAAAGAAGAGATGATATTTCAAAATGAAAATCTATCAGGATAGTCTGAATATCGTCGAGGTATACCATTTAATCCTAAGAAGTGTTGTGGGAAAAATGTTAAATTTACCCCTAGGAATATTGTAAAAAAGTGAATCTTTAATCATTTTGGGTTTATGGTTACATTAAATAGCATAGGGATTCAATGAGTTAACCCTGCGATGATGGCGAAAACAGCTCCTATAGATAAAACGTAATGAAAATGTGCTACGACATAATAGGTATCGTGAAGAACTATATCAATAGAAGAATTGGCTAAAATTACTCCTGTTATTCCACCTACGGTAAATAAAAATACGAAGCCTAGAGATCACAAAGAAGGGGTGTCGAATGCTAAAGGTGATCCTGCTACTGTTGCTATTCATCTAAAGATTTTAATTCCGGTTGGAATTGCAATTACTATGGTAGCTGCTGTGAAATATGCTCGTGTGTCCACGTCTATTCCAACGGTAAATATATGATGTGCTCAAACAATAAATCCTAGAAATCCAATGGATATTATAGCGTAAATTATACCTAAAGATCCTATTGGTTCCTTTTTTCCAGAGTAGAATCTAATGATATGAGAAATTATTCCAAATCCTGGTAAAATAAGAATGTAAACTTCTGGGTGCCCAAAAAATCAAAATAAGTGCTGGTATAAGATTGGGTCCCCTCCTCCAGCAGGGTCAAAAAATGATGTGTTAAAGTTTCGATCTGTTAAAAGCATAGTAATTGCTCCAGCTAATACTGGTAAAGATAAAAGAAGTAAAACTGTTGTAATGAAAATTGATCAGACAAATAGTGGAATCTGTTCTATTTTTATAGATGCTGGTTTTATATTTAAAATAGTCGCTATGAAATTAATAGCGCCTAAGATAGATGAAACACCCGCCAGGTGAAGTGAAAAAATAGTTAAGTCTACCGAAGGACCAGCATGGGCCAAATTTCTAGACAAAGGAGGGTAAACTGTTCATCCTGTTCCTGCTCCTATAGAAGTGAAAGATCTTGTTAATAATAAAATTAAGGCTGGAGGCAGCAATCAAAATCTTATGTTATTTATTCGTGGAAATGCTATATCTGGTGCTCTGATTATTAGTGGTACTAATCAATTTCCAAAACCTCCGATTATTATAGGTATAACTATAAAAAAAATTATAACAAATGCGTGCGCTGTAACAATAGTATTATAAATTTGGTCTCTTCCCAATAGTCTTCCTGGTTGACCTAATTCTAATCGGATCAAAGTTCTCAAACTTGCTCCTACTATTCCTGATCAGACCCCGAAAGCAAAATATAAAGTTCCAATATCTTTGTGATTGGTTGAGTAGAATCATCGAGTTTTCAT